ATTAATATAAGCTAATTAAGCTAATGAGTTCATATCTCATAAATGATTAATTTTGTATTCTAATTTCATTCTTTTTGTATTTATATATTTAATAAGATTTCATTTAGTAATAAGATCTGATGATTGATTTTTAGTTTGATTAGGATTAGAAATTAATATAATGATATTTATTATAATTGTTTATGAACGGTATAGAGTATTAAATATTGAGTCTTGTATAAAATATTTTTTTATCCAAAGAATAGGCTCTGCTATTTTATTGAGTTTATTTTATTTTGGAAAAATATATTTTAAGGAAGTAGTTTGTTTAGTAATAAGATATAAAGTTGGAGCAGGACCCTTTTTTTTTTGGTTTCCTTCTATTTGTGGTGGGATTTCTTGATTATCTTGTTTTATTTTAATATGTTTTCAAAAGATTATTCCTTTTATTTTATTAAGAATGTTTGTATCTGGTTTGATATTTTTTGTAATTATACTTAGTTTGGCTTTTGGAATTATAGGAAGATTTAATCAAAATGATTTAAAGCAATTAATTGCTTTTTCTTCAGTGTATCATTTAGGATGAATAATATTAAGATTAATATCTTCTGATGAATTTTGGGTAATTTATTTAATTATATATAGATTATTAATTTTTCCTATAATTCTTTTTTTTAAAAGAAAGATAATAATTAGATTAATAGATGTAGTTAGGATAAAATATAAAAAGTGATTTGTAATAATGATATTAAGAATAGCAGGCATACCTCCCTTATTAGGATTTTTTTTAAAGTGATTTGCTTTTATTACGATTTTTTTAAAAAGATATTTTTTTTGATTAATTTTAATGATGAGTTCTGTGGTAATGTTTTATGTATATTATCGTGTTATTTATGATGTTTTGATGGGATTTTTTATAAATGGGGTTTGGACAAATTGAATGGAAAAAAGAAATGAGGTTTGGTGAGATTTAGTAACTATTTTTGGTATAGTTATAGGTGGTTCGGTAATTATATTATTTTGTTAGTATAATATATATATATATATAGGAAAGTAAGATATGGTCTATTAATTTTCAAGGTTAAAAGTGTATACTAATATGAATTTACAGTTCATCATCAATGATTTCTTAATTTCTTTAAATTTGCAATTTAATGTTTTATAAACTATATAGAGATATACTGCGATGATTTTATTCAACTAATCATAAGGATATTGGAACTTTATATTTAATATTTGGGGTTTGATCGGCTATAGTTGGAACGGCAATAAGAGTATTGATTCGGATGGAATTAGGGCATTCTGGGAGAATATTAGGGGATGATCATTTATATAATGTGATTGTTACTGCTCATGCTTTTGTAATAATTTTTTTTATAGTTATACCAATTTTAATTGGTGGGTTTGGAAATTGATTGGTTCCTTTGATATTAGGGGCTCCTGATATGTCTTTCCCTCGAATAAATAATTTATCGTTTTGATTACTTCCTCCTTCTTTGTTTTTATTATTTATATCTTCTATGGTTGAAACTGGGGTTGGAGCAGGATGAACGGTTTATCCTCCTTTAGCTTCGACTACTGGTCATATAGGAAGATCAATAGATTTTGCTATTTTTTCTTTACATTTAGCTGGTGCTTCTTCTATTATAGGGGCTGTAAATTTTATTTCTACTATTATTAATATACGATTAAGTAGAATAAGAATGGAAAAGGTTCCTTTGTTTGTCTGATCTGTTTTTATTACTGCTATTTTATTGTTGTTATCTTTACCAGTATTAGCTGGAGCTATTACTATGTTATTAACTGATCGAAATTTTAATACTTCATTTTTTGATCCTGCAGGGGGGGGAGATCCTATTTTATTTCAACATTTATTTTGATTTTTTGGACATCCAGAAGTATATATTTTAATTTTACCTGGATTTGGAATTGTTTCTCATGTAATTAGATCTTCTGTGGGAAAGCGAGAACCGTTTGGAAGATTAGGAATAATTTATGCTATAGTAGGAATTGGGGGTATAGGATTTGTTGTTTGAGCACATCATATATTTTCGGTAGGAATAGATGTAGATACTCGAGCTTATTTTACTGCGGCTACTATAATTATTGCTGTCCCAACTGGGATTAAGGTTTTTAGTTGAATAGCAACAATTCATGGTTCTTATTTTAAAATAAGAACTTCTATAATATGATGTATTGGGTTTGTATTTTTATTTACTTTAGGTGGTATTACTGGGGTTGTTTTATCTAATTCATCGTTAGATGTAGTATTACATGATACATATTATGTAGTAGCTCATTTTCATTATGTATTAAGAATAGGAGCTGTATTTGCTATTTTAGCTGGAATTACTTATTGATTTCCTTTATTTTTTGGAGTAGTTTTGAAGGAGAAAATGACTAAGCTTCATTTCTTTGTTATGTTTTTAGGAGTAAATTTGACATTCTTTCCTCAACATTTTTTAGGATTAAATGGGATACCACGTCGATATTCAGATTATCCTGATGCTTTTATTTTTTGAAATATAGTTTCTTCTATAGGTTCTATTTTATCTTTATTTGCTGTTATACTATTTATATATATTGTTTGAGAAGCTATAATTTTAAAATTATTTGGGAATAATGAATATTTTGTGAGTTCTTCGTTAGAATGAATTAATAATATTCCTCCTTTAGATCATACTTTTAATCAATTGAATTTATTAAGAGAAGAAACTTTTGCCAACTTGAAGATCTTTGTTGTTTCAAGATGGAGTTTCTCCAGTAATAGAACATTTAATTTTTTTTCATGATCATATTATAATAGTAATAATTATAATTATAATTATGGTAGGATATGTATTAGTGAATTCTTGTTTTAATAAATTTTATAATTTAGGAATGTTTCAAGGTCAGGGGCTTGAAAGAATTTGAACAGCAATACCTGCTGTATTTTTGTTATTTATTGCTTTTCCTTCTTTACATTTGTTATATTTGATGGAAGAAGGAGCTTCTTATGATATTACGGTTAAGGTTATAGGACACCAATGGTATTGGTCTTATGAATATAGAGATTTAGGATTTAAGTCTTTTGATTCATATATATTATCAGGTGATGATGTAATATTTCGATTGTTAAATGTTGATAATTCATTAGTTATTCCTTATAATAGAAATGTTCGAATAATTATTTCAAGAATAGATGTAATTCATTCTTGAACTATTCCTTCTTTAGGTGTAAAGGCTGATGCCGTACCTGGTCGATTAAATCAATTGTTTTATATTTTTAATCGTGTAGGATTATTTAGTGGACAATGTTCAGAAATTTGTGGTGTAAATCATAGATTTATACCTATTATAATTATAGTTGTTCCTCGAATAGAGTTTTTGACAAAGTGATTTTAAGATAGTGGCCGAATTTAGGTGTTAGTCTCTTAAATTAATTATGAATAGTTTAGTTAATAATAATATTAATTTGTCAAGTTAAAGTAAGGAAAATTCCTCAGTTAATACCAATATTTTGAAAAAGATCTGTTTTTATAGGTTTTATATTATTATTAGTAATAGTAGTCTTCTATTTTTTTAAAAAAATAGAAGACTTTATAATAAAGGAAGATATAAAGTTAAAAATGATTAAGTTTGAATTTTTATGATAATAAGTTTATTTTCGGTATTTGATCCTACTTCTTATTTTGGCTTAAGATTAAATTGATTAATTGTTTTTATAATTTTATTGTATTTTCCTATAAAGTTTTATTTAATTGAAAGTGGATTAATATTAATTTTTAAAATTTTATTTGTTAGAGTAAGTAAGGTTTTTAAAGAAGTTTCTATTCCAAATCATATAGCATTAAATTTTTTATGTGTAATAACGTTTATATATTTAGTGTTTAGTAATATACTAGGTTTATTTCCATTTATTTTTACTATAACGGCTCATCCATTAATTACATTAGGATTAGGAGTTGTTTTTTGGTTGTCATTTTTTTTAATAGGATTTTCATTTAGATTTAAAAATAGATGTGCTCATCTAGTACCAGAAGGTAGTCCTATAGTTTTAGCTCCTTTAATAGTATTAATTGAGAGAATCAGTCATTTAATTCGACCTTTTACTCTTTCTATTCGATTAGCGGCTAATATAATGGCGGGCCATTTAATTATAGGATTATTATCTAGAATTAGAATGATTAGTGTATTTGGTTTTACTAGATCTTTAATTTTACAAAATATTCTTTTGGTGTTAGAATTTGGAGTAACAGTTATTCAAGGATTTGTTTTTAGAATTTTATTATTATTATATGCATTGGAATATTATTAACTTTTGGAAAAGCATTATCATCCTTTTCATATAGTAAATATATCTCCTTGACCTTTGATAAGAGGATTTGGAGCGTTGGCTTTAGTAGTTGGATTAATTAAACTTTTTGTTTTTTTTGAAAGAGATTTATTATTTAGATCATTTTATTTATTAGTATTAGTAGCGTTATTATGATGACGTGATGTTATTCGGGAAAGTACCTTTCAAGGTTTTCATTCTAGTGTGGTGTTGAAAGGACTTATATTAGGGATAATTCTATTTATTGTAAGAGAAATTTTTTTTTTTTTTTCTTTTTTTTGAGCTTTTTTTCATTCTAGATTGAGACCGGCAGTAGAATTAGGAGTTCAGTGACCACCTATGGGTGTGTTTCCTTTTAATCCTTTTCAAGTTCCTTTATTAAATACGGTTATTTTATTAAGATCTGGTGTGAGAGTTACTTGAGCTCATCAAATGATTTTAAAGGAGGATTGAGAAAGAGCTAAGATGTCTTTAATAGTTACGTGAATATTGGGTTTATATTTTCTTATGTTGCAAGGTTTTGAGTATTATATATCTTCTTTTGGAATTAGAGATTCTGTATTTGGTTCTACTTTTTTTATAGCGACTGGATTTCATGGATTTCATGTAATTGTGGGAAGAGTGTTTTTATTTATTATTTGATATCGGTTTTTAAATTATCATTTTTCTAAAAGTCATCATTTTGGGTTTGAAGCTGCTGCTTGATATTGACATTTTGTGGATGTGGTTTGGTTGTTTTTGTTTTCTGTAGTATATTGATGAGGAACTTAAAGAGTAAGAAGTATTTTTGTATGTTTAATTTCCAATTAAAAGGTGAATTTATTTTATATTTGGTTATTTTTGAATCTATCTTTTTAGTGTTTGTGGTTTATTTTTTGTTTTTAATAGTTTTTTTAAAATTAAGAAGATTAGTGGAAGTAATAAGATCATATGAGTGTGGATTTGATATTAATTCTTTAGCACGTATTGTGTTTTCTTATCGATTTTTTTTATTAGCTATTTTGTTTATTATTTTTGATGTAGAAATTTCTTTGATATTGCCGGTTCCCTATTTGATAGTTAGATACATAGGGGTAATTGTTTTTTGTTTGTTTATATTTATTCTGTTATTAGGTTTAATATATGAATATTTTTTTGGATCTTTAGATTGATTACATTTTTATATATCTAAGGAGTAAAATTTATTTTTAAGACTTAAACTTAATGCATTTGTTCTGCCAATAGAATTGTTAAATAGAGCTGTAATAGCGTTTTCATTGTTAATGAAATGAAGGAAGTTTTGAATTGATTTGCAATCAATTAATATGGTAACATACGGAAGGTTTAATTAAAAGCTGCTAACTTTTATATAGCTAAATGCTACAATTAGGAGCGTAAGCGACTTAATTTCGACTTAAGTTAAGGATTAAGAAGTTTTATAACGTCATTGTTTCATGATGGAGATGTGTTAGTCCTCTTTATCTTCAGTAAAGTGCTTTGAGAATCAGCTAATTAAATAAATTATTATAATTGGAATTAATGAAATTATTAATAATATTATTAAAGTAGATGATTTTGTAGATTCTGGAATTATAATTCTTTTTATTGTTTGTTTGAATGAGTTATTTGGACCATATATTTCTTGTCAGTTTTTGTCGTTATTAAATGAGATGATTATTATTGGAAATCAACGGTTAAATAACTTTGTTGAAATAATATGGGTGAATCATAATGATAAAGAAAATTGACCTATTGATTTGTAGATAAATCTTTTAAAAGATAGTAATATTCCTGTTATAAAACCTATAATTAATGTAATTGTAATTAAAAATTTATAATGGTTTGGGAAAATGAATATATTTTGGGGTTTTATTATTCATAATATTGAGGTTCCTAAAATTAAAGGTATAATTCTTATTATTATTATTGGGGAATTTGAATAAATTGAAGTGTGATTAAAAGAATCTGGTTTGGATTTAATTAAAAGTTTACTTGAAAGATATATTATTCGTAAGGAGTACGATGAAGTTATTCCGATAGATAAAATTATTATTAATGATAATGTTGTTTCTAATTTTGAATTAATTATAAATTCAATAATATTATCTTTAGAAAAGAATCCTGAGGTAAATGGAAGTCCTATTAGAGCTATATTAGTTAAAGCTAATGTGGAATTAATAGATGGATTATAATTTGAATTAGATATTAGGCGTATATCTTGATAGGAAGATTCATGAATTAAAATTCCAGCACATATAAATATTAGTGATTTGAAATAAGCGTGAATAATAAGGTGGAAATATCTTAGAGAACTTGATTTAATGGAAATTGCAAATATTATTATTGCTATTTGTCTTAGGGTGGATAAAGCAATAATTTTTTTTAAATCTTGTTCCCAGTTAGCTGAAAGTCCAGCATATAATGCTGTAATTGAAGAAATGAATATTAAGGAAATTAAAATAAAAGGGTGAATATTAGTTGTAATTCGGATTATCAAATAAATTCCTGCAGTTACAAGAGTGGAGGAATGAACTAGTGCTGAAATAGGAGTTGGAGCTGATATTGCTATGGGAAGTCAAGCTGAGAAAGGAAATTGAGCACTTTTAGTGCATCTAGCTAGTATTAATATGATTAAAATAAGTAATGGAAATATTTCATTTATGTTTAGTTCCCATCTTAATGTTAATATTAATATTCTAATTGATAAAAGAATTATAATGTCTCCGATTCGATTTGTGAGGAGTGTAATTGAACCACATCTAGCTGTGGATCAGTTTTGATAATAGATTACTAAAATATAAGAAGATACTCCTAGTATATCTCATCCTAATAATATTAAAAATAGATTGTTTCTTAAAATTAAGATTATTATGGATAAGATGAATATTAATAGTATTAAATGAAATTGTTTGTGTTCATTTTTAGGGATATAATATATTCTAAATACTATAATTATACTTGAAATTATAAGTACTGTTCTTATGAATAGACAGGATATTCAATCTAGTATTGAAGATAATTGTACTTGAAATGATAATATGTTTTCTATAGGGATTGTAAAATACAAAAATGTATTATTAAATAATATAAATATTCTGATTGAAAGTAAAATTAAAGAAATTGATATTGTTAGTATAGAATTAAAATTTATAAAAGAATTTATAACTCCACAAGTTATTGTTTTATTTAAACTAGAATATTATATTTAAATAAGGATTTCTATTTTTGTTAATAATATAATAAGTGGAATTAAATGGATAAATAATGATAAGTAGATTTTGTAAGGTGTGTGAATTAAAGGGAGAGAATGTATTTTATTATGAGAGATATTGAGAAATATTATTATTGAAAATGCGGTTACTGCGATTGAAGAAATAAAAATTATAATTATTGTTATTTTGTTTCATATTAATGTTCTTATTATAATAAAAATTTCTCTAATTGTATTGATAGTAGGGGGAGCTGAAATATTTACTATAGTAAATATAAATCATCAAAAAGTAATGTTAGGGGTAATTGTAATTATTCTTTTAAATAAAATGATTCTTCGGGAATGGTATTTTAAATATAAGTCATTTGTTAATAAAAATAATGCTGATGATGATAAACCATGAGCGATTATTATCAAAATTGCTCCAAATATTCCTAGTTTTGTTATCGAAAATAATCCTAGTAGAACGAATCCTATATGGGCCACTGAGGAGTAAGCAATTAATGATTTAAGATCTTTTTGGCGAATACAGTTTAATCTTGTTAAGGAAGCACCGATTAATCTGATTCTAATAATTCAATTGTTAATTGAATTTATTTTTTTAATACATAATGGAATAAATCGAATTAATCCATATCCTCCTAATTTTAATAATATAGCTGCTAAAATTATTGATCCTTCTAGGGGTGCTTCTACATGGGCTTTTGGTAATCATAAATGGGTAAAAAATATTGGGGTTTTTACGAGAAAAGCTATTATAAATATAATAATTATATTTAATTTAAATAAAAAAATGTTTATAATATTAAATGAGTAATTGTTTTTTAATAGAATTATATTGATAAGGAGAGGTAAGGATGCTGTGATTGTATATATTATTAGATAGATTCTGGCTTGGAGTCGTTCTTGTTGTTTTCTTATTTTTAAGATTAATATTATAGTAGGAATTAATACTAATTCAAATAGAATATAAAATGAAATTAAATTAGAGGTGGAGAAAGTTAAAATTAAGATTAAAAGAATTGGAAAGATTGTTGTAAAAATGTCTTTTAGATTTAATGAGGATAGAATAATTAATATCACTCTTATTAATGATAGTATAATTAAAATATAGGATGATTTGTCCTGAAATATTATTTTGTTAAAAATAGTAATTGCTGAATTGAAGTTTATTAAAATAATTAGTAAAGATAAAATGGAAATAGATATAATTAAGAATGGAAGTCATGTTTGTAATATAAATAAGATAGAAAGGGGAATAATAAATTTTAGCAAAAGTTAAAGATCTAATAAAAACTGAGTTGGAAGAATTGTGTAAATTTGATAGTGATACTAATATTCTTAGTCTTATTCTTGAACCTCTTACTATTAATGTAAGTATAATTATTATTGATGGAAATGAAATTGATGAAAAGTTAGTTGAAATGAATGAAAATAAAGAAATTAATAATAATTCTAATCTTAGAAGTATAATTAAAATATTTTTTCGTCATCAACATATTCTTAAGATTCTGATAATAACTATAGTTGGAATTATTGACATTTAAGAATTTTCTACATCCAAAGTAGATATTTTAGTTAAATTATTTAGAACTTTTGGTGAATTTGATTTTTTTATTGGGTGTATTCTTTGTAGTTAGATTACAACCGGTATTTATGGTAAGAATTTTAATTTTTATTACTTTATTTTATTCTTATTTGATTTATAAGGTAATTGGAACATTTTGGTTTAGATATATGTTATTGATAGTAATATTAAGAGGGGTTTTAGTAATTTTTACTTATATAGTAAGATTAGTTCCTAATGAGAGTTTTGAAGTTGTTAATTTAGTGATTTTATTAAGATTTATAATTAGTATATTTGTTAAATGGGGGTTAGATTTTGGCGGAGATATAGGAATTATAAGAATGGATTTGTGAATTTCGTATTTAGGAGGTTTTAGATTGTTTTTGGTTGTTTTTCTTTTGGTAATTATATTGTTAGTGGTGGTAGTGAGATGTATGAGTGGAATGGGAAGTTTTCGAGTAAGATGATAAAGTGCCTGATTAAAGGACTAATTTGATAGATTAGAACATGATTGATTTTTATATCTTTACGAAAGGAAAATAAGTTATTGATAATTATAAATAATTCTTTAGTTGATTTACCTTCTCCATCTAGTTTAAGATATTTTTGAAATTTTGGTTCTTTGTTAGGTGTATTTTTAATGGTGCAGATTTTATCTGGTTTATTTTTATCTTTTCATTTTAGAGGAGATGTAAATTTGTCTTTTTTTAGTATTATTCATATAATACGAGATGTAAATTATGGATGATTGTTACGAGCTATTCATGCTAATGGTGCTAGAATGTTTTTTTTATTGATATATATTCATATTGGTCGGGGATTGTATTATGGTTCATATCGATTTGAGAAGGTTTGATTGAGAGGGGTTAGAATTTTATTATTATCTATGGCTACGGCTTTTTTAGGGTATGTTTTGCCTTGGGGGCAAATGTCTTTTTGAGCTGCTACAGTGATTACTAATTTATTATCGGCTATTCCTTATGTAGGAGTATTATTGGTAGAGTGAATTTGAGGGGGATTTTCGGTAGGAAATCCTACTCTGACTCGATTTTTTGCTTTTCATTTTATTTTACCTTTTGTAATTTTGTTTTTTGTTATTCTGCATTTGTTTTTTCTTCATGAGAAAGGATCTAGAAATCCTTTAGGATTAATGGGTAGAAGAGATAAAATTATATTTCATCCTTATTATGTTTTTAAGGATATTTTTGGATTTAGTTTTTTTTTCATGTTTTTTATAGTGATTTGTTTGTTGTATCCTTATATTTTTATGGATGTGGAAAATTTTATTTCTTCTAATCCTTTAGTTACGCCTGTTCATATTCAACCTGAATGATATTTTTTGTTTGCTTATACTATTCTTCGTTCTGTACCAAGAAAGATTGGGGGAGTTGTTGCGTTGGTGATATCAGTATTAGTTTTGTATTTTTTGCCTTTTTTTTTAAAACATCGTTTTCGAAGAACTTTTTTTTATTTTTTAATAAAATTTTTATTTTGAATTTTTTTTGTAAATTGAGTGCTTTTAACTTGAATTGGGGCTTGTGTAGTTGAAATTCCTTATATGACATTAGGAATGATTTTTAGAGTAATTTATTATATGATATATATTATGTTTTGAATAGTATATGAAATGCAAGATCTTGTAATGTTATAGACTTTATATAAAGTTGTTTTGAAAACAATTTATAAGATTATTCTTTAAAGTCAGGTTGATTAGTTTAAGTAAAACGTAAATTTTGTAAGTTTAATTTCTATAAAATAAATATATAGAAAGTGAAAATAGGGATAATAATTGTTAGTATAGATATAGGTAAAAAGATTTTTCATCTTAGTTTTATTAATATATCATATCGGAATCGGGGAAATGTTCTTCGTACTCAAATTAAAATAACTGAAATAACTAATAAGATAAATATTGAAAATATTGATTTAATATTTTTAAAAAATATAATAGTAGAAATTATTCTTAAAAGAAGTATACTTATATATTCAGCTAAGAAAATTAGTGCGAATCAACCTCCTATATATTCTACATTAAATCCTGATACTAATTCTGATTCTCCTTCTGCGAAATCGAAAGGACTTCGGTTGGTTTCTGCTAAACAAGAAGTTAATCATATAAATATAAGAAATATGTTTCCTCAGAAAAAATGTAAGAGTTTTTGTGATTCTTCTATTTGAGTAAATGAATAAGACTGTGATATAATAACAATAAATAAGATAATTATAAAAAAAGATACTTCGTAAGAAATTATTTGAGCAATTCTTCGAATTGCCCCAAGATATGAATATTTTGAATTAGATGATCATCCTACTAATAAAATGAAATATACTCCTAGTCTTGATAAAATAAAGAAGTATAATATGTTGTGTTTATTGTCTATTAATGAATTTGAATTGTATAAAATAATAGGGACTATTATTATTATAATGAGTAAGGATAATGATGGGGTTAAATATGATAGTATAAAATTTATTGATTCTAAGGAGATTAAATTTTTATTAAAAAGTTTAATTGCGTCTCTGAATGGTTGAAGTAATCCAATTAGTCCTACTTTATTTGGACCTTTTCGGATTTGAGTATATCTAAGGATTTTTCGTTCTAAAATAGTGTAAAAAGCTACTGCTACTAAAATTCTAATTGAAATTAGAATAAAGTTTATGGAAAATAATATTTTAGTTTAATTAGATTCTAATTCTAATGCATTGTTTCTGCCAAGATAATGATTAAATCATTTTCTTAGGTCCTTTCGTACTAGAAGAAATAATAAGAAGATAGAAACCGACCTGGTTTACACCGGTCTGAACTCAAATCATGTAATTTTTTAAGAGTCGAACAGACTTTCTTTATCCACTATTGCGCAGATAAGAATATTAAATCAACATCGAGGTCGCAATCATTTTTTTAAATAAGATCTTTTAAATTTTATTACGCTGTTATCCCTACGGTAATTTGGTCATTTAATTAATTTTATTAGATCAGTTTTATAAGTATTTTTATTAAAATATTAATTAATTAACTGCCCCAGTTAAACTAAAGTAAAATTCAATAGGGTCTTATCGTCTTTCTGTTATATAAAAGGCTTTTTACTTTTAAGATAATTTTAATATTTAAATTAAAGAAATAATTTTAAGTGTTAAATCTTTTGTTCTAGTCTTTAATTAAAAGACAAATGATTATGCTACCTTAGCACAATTGCGGCTATTCAAATATTTCATTGAGCAGATTTTACTATTAATTATGATTAATAGAAATGTTTTTGTTAAACAGTCATTAAATATATGAGTTATTGTAATTTATTTAAATAATTTACTTATTTTATTATTTTTATATTATTAAAATGATATTTTAATAGTATAGTTTAATTTAATTTGTTTAGTTAAGTTATTAAACTATTTGAATATTATAATTTCTATATTTGTAAGTATGTTTTTTAAATTTTATTTGTAATTTGTTTTACAAAAATTATTTTTAATATATTTTTTTATAAAATACCAGATATTATTTTAATCGAATAACGTCTAATTTCGATTGAATATTATAATTATTCATATAATGAATTTATAATATTAAATAGATCTTAAAATTTCGGGAATTAAAAAATTTTTATTTGAATTAATAGATCCTGATACTAAAGGAATATTATAATTCTTTGAAAAAGTTTATTTTTCCTTTTCAGTTTAAATTATTTATGTGTAATTAAAGAATAAAAGTAATTTTTTAAAAATTAGTTTTTGGAAATATCTTTAAAGATTCATTTCAGTGTAAGTGAAGTGCTATAAAAGCTTATTAGTTCTTGATACTTTTTCCAAAATACCAACTGTGTTACGACTTACCTTATCTTATGATAAGGGTGACGGGCGATATGTGCACATTTATTATTTTATTCAAATTTAAATATTATTAAAAATTTACTTCTAAATCCTATTTCTTAAAAATATTAAAGAATAATGTTCTTTAATTAAATTTTAATGTAACTCATTTATTCTTTAACATTAATTACACCTTGACCTAACATTTTATAATTTATTTAGAATAATATTATTAATTAGTTCTTTTGATGGCGGTATATAAACTTTGTTTTAAAGTAAAATTTATCGGGGGTTGTCGATTAATAAACAAGTTCCTCTAGAAAAATAAAATGCCGCCGTTGTAAATAAGTTTTATTATAAATTATTATTACTATATTTATTTTAATATACTAGGGTTTCTAATCCTATTTTAAGTTTAAAAATTATAACTTTTATTTAAATAAATTTTATATAATTAGAATTTTACTTTTTAGTAATTGATTTTTTATTAATTTTAATTATGTTAATATAAATATAATTTAACTAAAAGAATAACCGCAACTGCTGGCACTTGAATTATTAGTTAGTTATTTAGTTAATTATTCTTTATATTTTAAATAATGTTAGATGTTACAAAATTAAATTGATTTTTATAATTTTGTATTAATATAATATATTATAAATTTTTAATAATGTAATTCAATTAGATATGATATATCTCTATAAAAATCAAATTTTTATGTGCGAAAAGCACTTTAATAGATAATTTTAATTTTAAAAAAATTACTTTTTAAAAAGAGTAGTAATTAAATTTAGGTTATTATTTTGAGTGGTTTGGGAAAAATCTATTCTTTTTTTTTTTTTTTAAAAAAAAAGGGTATGGTTTTTGAGTCGGGTGAATTATTTTGGAATGATTTTTAAAATTTTTGTGGAAAATTTTTTTAAAGGTATAAATTAATTTAAATACCCAGATTTTCTATTATTTTTTGTAACTTTTCAAAATTTAAAATCTTTACTTTTTTTTTGTAGAGATATCGGAAAAGGCTATTGAGATACTAACGTATATATATATATATATATATTCATTATTAAAGTTCTTTTGGAGATTGAATTAAATCAATAGTAATTTCTTTAAAAGCTTATCTTTTAAAGAGGATAGATTTTTCAGGCCCGATACCGGGAAAATCGGGCCTGGGAAAATAATATCTATACTCTTAATAGTAGTATTTATAATGTTTCTTGATATTATAATAGTGTATTTGTGTAATTACATATTGATTTTTATTGTTTTTGTTACTCATTCTAATTTATATTGTTACTATTTACTTTAGAATGAGTAAGTGTTGTTGTTATTATTATTGTATTGTTGTTATGATTTTTTTTTAATAGTTTCTTTGAGATTATTTTCTGTAGAGGATAGATTTTTCAGGCCCGATACCGGGAAAATCGGGCCTGGGAAAATAATATCTATACTCTTAATAGTAGTATTTATAATGTTTCTTGATATTATAATAGTGTATTTGTGTAATTACATATTGATTTTTATTGTTTTTGTTACTCATTCTAATTTATATTGTTACTATTTACTTTAGAATGAGTAAG